CTTGTTGCAAAACTTGTTGTCGGACCTGATTAATTGTTCTTTGTTTTTCAAAAAAAAGAGTTTCATTTTTGTAATTTTCTAATCGTTCCAAACTATTGGAAGTAGCATTAATCAAATTTACTTTTTCTCGTTCTATCTCGGAGTATCCATTCGTTCGATACTCATCTGCTTCGATTTCCACTTTCCGTAATCTAACCCGAGCTCTTTCGAGCTGTTCAATGGCTCTTTTACGTAATTCTTCTGAATTTCGAATAGTACTCAAGATCCTCTGTTTTCGCTTATCTAATAAATCATTTAATGAAAGTAGATTATCTTTCCATTCATTTCACAACTATCATATCTCTTCCCGAACCAAACATGAATCTTTCGATTCATTTGGCTCTCACGCTCAATTGTTTCTTTTCTCTTTTCTTTGATTGATGGGCATTCCCCATATCTTTGAACGGAATGAGCCTATCCTCTCTTTTCTGTTCGTATATCGAAACTGATCTAACATCAGAATCTTAGGAGGACTCTTCAGACCAGACAAAAAATAAAAAATTGTCAGTAAAGTTGTTTCTTTATTTGTTCTTTATTTACAACTTATTTCCAAAAAGAAAAAAAAAAGATTTTAAAGAAAAAAGAATTCTATTCTTTCTTCTTTATATGCTATGATAAATTAGATCAAAATTCTATATAGATAATATCTAATTTAATAGAATTTTGAACTTCATTACTTCATTATCATTATTATTAGAATGAGATTTCAATTTTTTTATCCAAAAAATTCTCTTTTTTATACAAATAGAATACATAGGTCGTCGATTCGGCAGTGGATAAAAAAAAGGGAGGGAGATACCCATAATGGTTCAAATAATTTTATCCATATGAGTGTTCTACATCGGATAAATTCCCAATTATTCCTTTTTTATCATCTTTAAACCTTTTTGTTACTAACGTAGCGGTAGAAAGAGTACCATACTATGCTGTGCCTGGACTTCAAACAATTTATCTTTAACCATGTAAAAGACCTCAACATTGTTGGTTGATAGAGAAGAGAATCAAAGTTCATTTATCAATTAGTCACGAAATGCTATGGTTCTTACATATGATCTCTGAATGAAATCCAATTCCGAAGTAATTCGTCGAGATTGTGCACCCTTTGTTCCTATTTCTGCTATAAAAAAGAATAAAGAAAGTGCAGCCGGTGAAATCCAACCTATTCTTGAAATACACAACTCGCACACACTCCCTTTCCAAAAAAAATCAATACACCCAGCACTACGCTTAGATTTATTGGATTTGTTGCTAAAATATCGGTATTAAACTCGAAACTCCCAGCGGATGGCCAGTGCTCCACGGAAACAAAAGAATCGGTTATATTTTTCATAAGCTCTCCCCTTATAGATAGGACTAACAAAGAACAGAGTTCTTTTTGTATCACTCCGCTTATTATTCTTAATGGAATTTGAGAATTCTCAAATTTATTAGTTATGGTTATGTTTTTATTCTTCTTTTTTTTTTTTTACATTTTTATTCTACGATGAAATTAAACATTAAACAAAAGGATTTGCAAATAAAAGAGCTAATGCCACGACCAGTCCATAAATTGTTAAAGCTTCCATAAAAGCCAGACTAAGCAATAAAGTACCTCGTATTTTACCCTCTGCTTCTGGTTGTCTCGCAATACCTTCTACGGCTTGGCCCGCAGCAGTACCTTGACCGACCCCAGGTCCGATAGAAGCAAGCCCTACAGCCAATCCAGCAGCAATAACGGAAGCAGCAGAAATAAGTGGATTCATGGTAAGTTCCTCGCACCAAAAAAAGAAATGGTTAATGATACAACCAACCAATGAATTAGTACTTCAATGAATTAGTACTTAATCTACTTATTTTTCTACTTTTTACTTTTTACTACACTTATTTTTTCTTTTTTGATCTTTATCACCAAAATCTATCGGGTCGAAGTAGATAAAAGCTCCAAATGGAATTCAGAATATTACTGAATTGTCAGAACTACTTCGATATACCGTTTTTTCTTTCTACCTTATGTAATATGTATACGGTTTTAGTCATTGCATTTCCTTGTTTAGAAACTATTCTATTCTTTCTCTTTCATTTTTCATTCAATTCACAATCACAGACAAAATAGAAAAAGGACTGATATGGAAATTCATCTAAATGCAGTGGACTAGAAAAAAAAGAGATAGGGGTAATTACTATCTAACTAGTAAATAACATATACTTTTATTCTTCCATAACGTAAATCACCTGCACTTTTTATTCTATTAAATCGTATTCTGGAACCATTCTTCGAAACATACACAAGGATTTATACTCATAGGCATTACATATACATATATGTAGTAGGAGCCCCAACCCTTCTTTCTCTTCCAAATTTCATCTATCTTTCTTCATATATACATACATGTAGCTATTTGCATTTTATTCTCTAACCTAGTGGATTATATTGAACCCCCTTGAATTGGGATAAGAGACTATTTCGAAAGTTAGTCAATGATGACCCTCCATGGATTCACCTATATAAGCCGCAGCCAAAGTTGCAAAAATAAGAGCTTGAATACCGCTTGTAAATAATCCAAGAAACATGACAGGTATAGGAACTACTGAAGGTACTAAAGAAACAAGAACAACAACCACTAATTCATCAGCCAATATATTCCCGAAAAGTCGAAAACTAAGAGATAAAGGTTTTGTGAAATCTTCTAGAATATTAATTGGTAAAAGTATTGGAGTTGGTTGAATGTATTTCCCAAAATATCCCAATCCTTTTTTGCTAAGACCCGCATAGAAATATGCCACTGACGTGGGTAAAGCTAAAGCAACAGTAGTATTTATATCATTCGTGGGCGCAGCTAACTCCCCATGAGGTAACTTTATGATTTTCCAAGGTAAAAGAGCACCTGACCAGTTAGAAACAAAAATAAATAGGAACATCGTTCCTATAAAAGGAACCCAAGGACTATACTCCTCTCCAATCTGAGTTTTGCTCAAGTCTTGAATAAATTCAAGGACATATTCGAAGAAATTCTGACCGTCGGTCGGAATGGTTTGTGGATTTCGAACAGCTATGATGACTGAACCTAATAAGATAGCAATTACAACCCAAGAAGTGATAAGTACTTGGGCATGAATTTGTAAACCTCCTATTTGCCAATAGAAATGTTGGCCTACTTCTACACCTGATATATCGTATAATCCTTTGAGTGTTTTAATGGAACATGGTATAAAATTCATATTGTCCTCTAACAGAAATCGAACTTCAAAAAAGGAATTATTTTGATTCAACCATCTCTTTCTCAATTCATCTATGTTCATTCATGAATTTAAGTTATGAATCATATATTTCGGATACCGAGAAATCACATAAAAAAATACCAATCATTTTATCTTTTAAATATTCTTTAATATTCAAAACATAATTCAAACTCCAAAAGATGCAAACCAAAATAGTAACAATCAAAGAGAGTTCACCAAAAACAAACTAATCTTCTTCTTTCTTCTTCTTAATAATAAGAGTAATGATAAGATATTCAACCATTTTTTATATAACTAGAACGGCCCTCACAAATTGCAGATACTAATTTGGTAAGAATCAATCGAATCGAAGCTATAGCATCATCGTTGGCCGGAATAGAAATATCTGCAAGATCTGGGTCACAATTTGTATCGATTAAACAAATCGTCGGAATACCCAAAATAACACATTCTTGAAGAACCGTATATTCTTCTTGCTGATCAACGATAATTACAATATCGGGCAATCCCGTCATATATTTGATCCCACCCAGATATGTTTGCAAGGTAGATAACTTTCTCTTCAACATTGCTGCATCTCCTTTGGGAAGACGATTGAGTTTCCCCATCTTTTGTTCTGCTCTTAAGTCCCTGAATTTCTGAAGTCTTGTTTCTGTAGTAGACCAATTCGTTAACATACCACCAAGCCATTTTTTATTAACATAATGGCATCGAGCCCTTATTGCTGCTGATGCTACTAAATCCGCTGCTTTCTTTTTGGTGCCAACGATTAAGAATTTTTTTCCCCTACTTGCTGCATCAAAAACTAAATCGCAGGCTTCTGATAAAAAACGAGCAGTTATAGTAAGATTTGTAATATGAATACCTTTACGCTTTGCAGAGATGTAAGGAGCCATTCTAGGATTCCATTTATTAGTACCATGACCAAAATGAACTCCTGCTTCCATCATTTCTTCCAAATTGATGTTCCAATATCGTCTTCCCATTTTCCCACACTTTTTCTTTTTTTTTTTTCAAAGAAAAGAGATTCATTACCTTGTGAAATAAATAATTGTTCCAACGGAACCTTCTACCAGGATTGACCTTTGATCTACGACCCAAACCATGAATTTCATTCTTTATTTTTGATTTCATTGATTACGAAATCCATAATTGGACCAGAGAGTTAAAGTAAAAAGAATGAACCTCTTGTTAAGAATTAGTAAATTAAAAAATTACATTACGTAAATGATTGGTCTGATGTCTCATAGAAAGTGTTTGGGGAATAAAAACAAAATAATTCTCTATGGTGTAACAAAATATCTCTCATTTCCAACTCGAATAGATTCTTCCTTTTGATTTTCAAATGAATGTTTTTGTCTTGCTTTGAACGATGTACTAATTTTTTGAATCCGGTACCAACTGGTATAATCCCCCCCAAAACAACGTTCTCTTTCAGGCCTTTCAACCAATCAATACGACCTCGTAGAGCAGCTTTTGCTAAAACTCGAGCAGTTTCTTGAAAACTCGCTTCGGATATGAAACTTTGAGTATTCAGAGATGACTTCGTTATTCCCAATAAGATTGCCCGATAAAAGATCGCTTCGTCCAAAACGCGCCCTGCTCGCTCTGCTCGCAACAATCCAATAAATTCCCCAGGTAAAAAAACATTAGACATTCCATCTTCTGAAACCAAAACTCTTGATGTTACTTGACGTACAATAATCTCTATATGTCTATTATGGATCTGTACCCCCTGGGATCGATAAACCTTTTGGATCTTATTAACCAAAGAGATACGACTTTGGGCTATGGTTAGTTCAGCTCCAATCAAGAATCCCCAGGGGATCCCAAGAATCCTTCGGATACGTTCGTCCCAACCTTCAACTCTTCTTTCGAGGTTCATCGATATTGAATCAATCGAACGAACTTCTAAGATTTGTTCCACTTTTGGAAGACCTTGCGTTATGTCACCAGATCTCGATTTTTCATATATAAATGTAATTAATGTATTTCCTTCAGAAAAGGTTTCCCCATAATGGCCATGTACAGTTGCTCCTGGAGTGACCAAATAGGGCTTAGCTGATCTTATAACTAAAGAGTCAACATGAACAATGAAAATTTGACCAGATTTTTTTATGCGTGATCCGTATTTCAATAGACATACATTTTCACAAAGGAATTGTCCAAGGCTAATTATTGTCCATGCCTCTTCACAAGAATCGTGATGGAGAAAACACCAATTCGAATGGAATGAATTCCAAATGATGTTACTGCATGGATCGGGATTATAAATCCTACTATTTTCATCTAGGAAACAGTATTGAAATGGAAGTACTTGAAGCACTTGGAAAGTCTGTTGAAAATTTTCAAATAAAAAATATTTCTTTAAAAAGACTTGATTATAAGTTCTTAAATAGTAAGATGAACAAAATTTTACTATTTTAGGCACAATAGTACCTAAAGGACCCAACAAATCCCTAATTGGAGTCATGGGATCCGATTCTTTTGTCGCATTATTATATCTCAAAGTATTGAAGGGGCCAATTCGAGAACAATTGGATGATGACAAAATTATGAAAGATTGGCATTCCTTATTTCGATTCAACAACGTACCAAGAGTTCCCTTATGTTGGGGAAATGATTGAATCTTCGCCTTGGAATCAAAAGGATTTCTATGGGTACGATCTAATTCATTATTGGAAATAAATCCTGAACCTGCCGTATCATACCTTTTTTCGGTATACGAAATAGTGGACTTTACTAACTCAATTCGGATGAAATCACGAAGCAGATCATTTGCCCTTATTTCAACAAAAGAAGCATGAACCTCTTCTTCTATAGAACTCTTTTTTTCTTGGTCCCAAGTCAATACTAAGCAAGTCCGAACTAATTGAATACTTGTGTGAGAAATTCCTCGAATTGACTTGCCATTTCCATAAAGTATATAATTGACAATTCGAAGTTGGACATTATCCTTTTCCTGCAAGAGATCCTGAGAGAAAAGTGTTGCTAAATTTATCCCATCAGCTATTTCATATGTGACTACGGGCCGAACCAAAACAAAATACTTTTTTTTGGTAGGTGTAATCCGTTGGACATAGATCCAATTTTTCAATTTTTTTGATCCTTTAGAATTTTTTTTTTCCATTCCTGGTGGTATCAAAATGCCACTGTGCCTAGATATTTTATCCACCTCTCCAGAAAAATGAATATCTCCAGAAAATATTTTCAGTTCCATACTTTTTTTTTTTCTCTCCACTCGAACTAATCCACTTACTCGACTTCTTGTATTTATATTTAAAGCAAGTCGTGTATCTACTCCAATGATACTATTGTTCCGGACCATTATGGGCGAAGATCCGGGTAAAATATGCACTTCCTCGGGAATGAAAAAAAATTGATCTACTTTCATTTGCATTTGGTATTTCGGACTAAATTCTTTTGCTCCTCGATACTCAATCAAATCCTCTTTTTTTACGATTGAATCTACTTCGACAATCCCATATTTAGTAATTCCCGAACTGCTTCTTCTGTATCGCGGATCATCAAAATAAGCAAGAATACTATTTCTACGTAAAATACCATTTATAGGTATTTTAATCGAAATACCAAAACAGGGTATTAGTTTCTTTTCTTGTTCTTGATCATATTGTAAGGGAATCACGAATCTATTTCTTCGCTTTTTCGCCAAGGAATTCTCTTGACGAATATAAGTAGAAGGCTCTATAAGATTCCAATGACCCTTGGACATGATTCGATAAGGTTTTGAATAGTCAAAAATTTCCCTATATTTTTTACCAAAAGTATCCAACAATTTATGTCTTACTTGATCATTAGTTAGTGAGAGATCAAAGATATATCTTTCTTCGAGAGAAAAAGAATTAGCATTCATTTTATCTTGATCCTTGTGGAGTGAAAAAGACACTATATTGGATCTGCATAGACCTCCTGCTAATATCCATAAATGACTTGTTTTTGGTAATAAATGAACATTACTATATGGATATTCGGTCGCATGATAGCCATCAGTACTCCAGTGCATTTCTCCTTCTGACTCAGAATAAATATGTTTTTGAACTCTCTCTTTAAAATGAAAAGTGGACGTTCCGGTACGAATCTCGGCAATCACTTGTTCTGATTCTACATATTGATCATTTTGAACTAAAATCAAACTTTTTGTTGGAATATTCACATTATGTAGAATATCTCGACTCTCAATAGTTACATACAAGTCTATAAAACATAGAAAAGCAGGATGCC